TCGCTCCGCTTAGCCCTATCCCCTTCTAGGGGTATTTTAGTGATAGGTTCTATAGGAACTGGACGATCCTATTTGGTCAAATACCTAGCGACAAACTCCTATGTTCCTTTCATTACGGTATTTCCAAACAAGTTCCTGTATGATAAGTCTAAAGGTTATCCTATTGACGATATCGATTTTGATGATAGTGACGATATCGATATTGATGATAGTGACGATATTGATGATGACCTTGATATGGAGCTGCTAACTATGACGAATGTGCTAACTATTATGGATATGACGCCAAAAATAGACCGATTTGATATCACCCTTCAATTCGAATTAGCAAAAGCAATGTCTCCTTGCATAATATGGATTCCAAACATTCATGATCTGTATGTGAATGAGTCGAATTACTTATCCCTCGGTCTATTAGAGAACTATCTCTCCAGGGATTGTGAAAGATGTTCCACTAGAAATATTCTTGTTATTGCTTCGACTCATATTCCCCAAAAAGTGGATCCCGCTCTAATAGCTCCGAATAAATTAAATACATGTATTAAGATACGAAGGCTTCTTATTCCACAACAACGAAAGCACTTTTTCATTCTTTCCTATACTAGAGGATTTCACTTGGAAAAGAAAATGTTCCATACTAACGGATTCGGGTCCATAACCATGGGTTTCAATGCACGAGATCTTGTAGCACTTATCAATGAGGTCCTATCAATTAGTATTACACAGAAGAAATCAATTATAGAAACTAATACAATTAGATCAGCTCTTCATAGACAAACTTGGGATTTGCGATCCCAGGTAAGATCGGTTCAGGATCATGAGATCCTTTTCTATCAGATAGGAAGGACTGTTGCACAAAATGTACTTCTAAGTAATTGCCCCATAGATCCTATATCTATCTATATGAAGAAGAAATCATGTAAGGAAGGGGATTCTTATTTGTACAAATGGTACTTCGAACTTGGAACGAGCATGAAGAAATTAACGATACTTCTTTATCTTTTGAGTTGTTCTGCCGGATCGGTCGCTCAAGATCTTTGGTCTTCATCCGGACCCAATGAAAAAAATTGGATCACTTCTTATGGCTTCGTTGAGAATGATTCTGATCTAGTTCATGGCCTATTAGAAGTAGAAGGCGCTCTGGCGGGATCCTCACGGACAGAAAAAGATTGCAGCCAGTTTGATAATAATCGAGTGACACTACTTCTTCGGTCCGAACCAAGGAATCAGTTAGATATGATGCAAAATGGATCTTGTTCTATCGTTGATCAGAGATTTCTATATGAAAAATACGAATCGGAGTTTGAAGAAGGGGAAGGAGCCTTCGACTCACAACAGATGGAGGAGGATTTATTCAATCACATAGTTTGGGCTCCTCGAATATGGCGCCCTTATGGCAATATATTTGATTGTATCGAAAGGCCCACTGAATTGGGATTTCCTTATTGGGCCGGGTCATTTCGGGGCAAGCGGATCATTTATCATAAAGAGGATGAGCTTCAAGAGAATGATTCAGAGTTCTTGCAGAGTGGAACCATGCAGTACCAGACACGAGATAGATTTTCCAAAGAACAAGGCTTTTTTCGAATAAGCCAATTCATTTGGGATCCTGCGGATCCATTCTTTTTCCTATTCAAAGATCAGTCCTTTGTCTCTGTGTTTTCCCGTCGAGAATTCTTTGCAGATGAAGAGATGTTAAAGGGGCTTATTACTTCCCAAACAAATCCTCCTACATCTATGTATAAATGCTGGTTCATCAAGAATACGCAAGAAAAGCACTTCGAATTGTTGATTCATCGCCACAGATGGCTTAGAACCAATAGTTCATTATCTAATGGATCTTTCCGTTCTAATACTCTATCTGAGAGTTATCAGTATTTATCAAATCTGTTCCTATCTAACGGAACGTTATTGGATCAAATGACAAAGACATTGTTGAGAAAGAGATGGCTTTTCCCAGATGAAATGAAACATTTGATTCATGTAACAGGAGAAAGATTTCCCATTCCTTAGCCATAAAATAAAGATATGTGGCCATGAAAAAGGGATTAAGTGGAACAGAATTGGCCAGGTGGTAGAGTCGTGGAAATACTTGTTTATTCCATATTTTGGATCTTAGCTCCATGGAACACTATGTTACTGCAGAAAGCTGGAAGAATTGAAATCTTAGATCAAAACACTATGTATGGATGATATGAACTGTCTAAACAAGAATTCTTGAACGGCGAAAGAGCCTATTTACTCATTACATCAAACAATTTCCATTAATGAAACCATGTCAATCCATCGGAAAATCAAAAATACGCATGTCCGATGAAATAGTTGTTGCTATCTGCTCCAATAATGAATCATTGGTTTAACTGAATAACTAAATCAAATAGTAGGTAGACCTTTTTCTTCGTCTCAGGTCGATGGATCTTCTCAATTGGAAGATCTCCTATATGGATAATACACATTCCAGTTGACCGAGCCTAATTCTAATTGTTTTGTTCTGAAGCAA